ATAATGATAATGAAAAAAATCCAAAGAAACGTTTGTCCTTTGATCAAAATAAAGATAAGCGGCAGTTTGAAAGAATCAAAATCTTTCGATTTAATCTTTTTTTTTTTCATTTTTTTTTTTGAAGTCCGGCTGCGAGGTCTAAATATTAAGTATGAATCATAGTTCTAATACTTTAGAATCTATTTTCTATATTCCGTGCTCCAGATACTAGAATAAATATCCGACGGGATAAAACCATCTCTATCAAGATGACAGACCTATTCTCTGTACTATCAATAGGATCGATTATAACAAGTCACACACTCATATTCCGGAAATGCAGAAACAAAGAAATTCCACGGTCGAACTACCAAACCAAAATAAAAATGAGCTAAAAAAAAATCGAAGACCTAAATGCTTTACACTTTAGATTCGAAAACTAGTTAGCCGGGTCTTGTGAATCTAATTCATAGAAATTCCGTCCAGTAAAATGGAAGAATTATAAATCTCCAAAATAATAGATAGAAATATCGCAAATAGAGCCATTGCAACACCCATCAAAGGAGTAGTTCCCCAACCAGGAGCTACTTTACCATATTCCGAATTTAATGGTTTCAATAAATCCCCTACAGCAGTTCGTCTTGGACCAGATCTAGAACTACCCTCAACGGTTTGTGTAGCCATAAATCCTATTTTGTATTCATTGAGATCTGTTGACTTTGTATACCATTCCGCTGTAAATAAATGATCTTATCCTAGATCCATTGTGGTCTTGAAATTATATAATAATGGAAACAGCAACCCTAGTTGCCATCTCTATATCTGGTTTAATTGTAAGTTTTACTGGGTACGCCTTATATACTGCTTTTGGGCAACCCTCTCAACAACTAAGAGATCCATTCGAAGAACATGGGGACTAGTTGAAGTAATGAGCCTCCCAATATTGGGAGGCTCATTACTTCAATTGAGATAATGATAATGAAAAATCATTTCACCTTTTTAGTTGGAACTTTAGGTGGTTCTCGAAAAAAGATAGCGAAAAAAATTATTCCTAAAGTCGAGACTAGGAGGAATGTATAAACCAATGCTTCCATAGATTTGATCGTGGTTTACAATTATAGCTTTCATACCTGTTTATTTGGGATCGTCTCCCGGATAAAGAAAAAGAAAAAATAAGAGTAAAAGAAAAGGTAGCCATTCAAATCAAGATTTATCCGGTTCCCTATGTGAAATTCAAATAAAAAAAAAGAAAATGAAAATCAAGTCGAAAAGGAACAGAACAATATTGTATCAGACTACTTGTCTTCTTGTAGTTGGATCTCCAATTTTTTGGAATGCTCCAAATTCTACTTGAGCATCTAAATCTGGGTCAATACCAGCAAAAACATCTCTGAACAAGGTTCTAGCACCATGCCAAATGTGTCCGAAAAAGAAGAGTAGAGCAAACGAAGTATGTCCAAAAGTAAACCAACCCCTTGGACTGCTACGAAAAACACCATCCGATTTCAAAGTAGCACGATCTAATTCAAAAATTTCACCCAATTGAGCACGTCTAGCATATTTTTTCACAGTAGCCGGATCACTATAACTGACTCCATTGAGTTCGCCGCCATAGAACTCAACAGTTACACCTACTTGTTCGACACTATACTTCGATTCCGCCCTTCTAAAAGGAACATCGGCTCTAACAATTCCGTCTCCGTCTACCAAAACAACCGGAAATGTTTCAAAAAAAGTAGGCATACGACGTACAAAAAGTTCACGTCCCTCTTTATCTCTAAAGATAGGGTGTCCTAACCACCCAACAGCTATTCCATCCCCATTGTCCATTGAGCCCGCTCTAAACAATCCCCCTTTTGCCGGATTATTGCCGATGTAATCATAAAAAGCTAATTTTTCAGGAATTTTGGACCAAGCTTCTGATAAACTTTGATTTTCGGCTAGTCCAGCACCAACTCTTCGATATATTTCTTGCTGGAAGTATCCCTGATCCCATTGATAACGAGTGGGACCAAATAATTCAATCGGGGTAGTTGCTGAACCATACCACATAGTTCCAGCAACAACAAAAGCTGCAAAAAAGACAGCTGCGATACTACTGGAAAGGACGGTTTCAATATTTCCCATACGTAATCCTTTGTACAGACGTTGGGGTGGGCGGACACTAAGATGGAAAAGGCCCGCTAATATACCCAATGTCCCTGCTGCAATATGATGAGAGGCTATTCCCCCAGGAACAAAAGGATCAAAGCCTTCCACACCCCACGCGGGATTTACGGATTGTACCCTTCCGGTTAGTCCATAAGGATCGGACACCCATATTCCAGGACCATACAATCCTGTTACATGAAATGCGCCAAAACCAAAACAGGCCACCCCTGAAAGAAATAAATGAATTCCAAAAATTTTGGGCAAATCCAAAGAAGGTTTTCCTGTACGTTCATCACAAAAGATTTCTAGATCCCAATAGACCCAATGCCAGATAGCTGCCAAGAAGCACAAGCCAGAAAACACAATATGTGCCCCGGCGACACCTTCGTAACTCCAAATACCCGGATTCGTTATAGTCCCCCCTGTTATACTCCAACCGCCCCATGAATTGGTTATTCCTAAACGAGTCATGAAGGGTATAACAAACATACCTTGTCTCCACATTGGGTCAAGAACAGGGTCAGAAGGATCAAAAACTGCTAATTCATATAGAGCCATCGAACCGGCCCAACCAGCAACCAGAGCTGTATGCATTATATGGACAGAAAGCAAACGACCGGGATCATTCAATACAACAGTATGAACACGATACCAAGGCAAACCCATGAAAATACCCCTTATATCAACAAAAAATAGACACTATGTAACTTTATTGCACTGGAATATGCTATGGACCCCTTTTTTAGTGGATTATCTCGGGTAAAGGATTCATATTTGTTCTAGTTTTTTTAGTAATAATGGAACAATTCTATTCGTAGGAACACAAATAAGCAGATCTATTCTACACCCGATAAGTAAGAATACGCAATGGTGTAGGGGGGTTGACCCTATTTTATATGATTGTTTAGATGAGTGAAGGCAGACATATTTGTTCATCAATCAAAGAAAGGACCTATTCGTAAGAATTTTCCTTTATTCATTTGGTCCTCCTTTTTTTTAGTTATGATTTTGATTTATGAACTTATTCAATCGATACTAGAAATAAAATATGATAAAGACCAATCATTATTAAGACACTAAACTCATTTTTACGCTTTCGCATCAAAGTAACTACTACATTAAATTTTTTCATTTTATGCCTATGCCTATTGGAGTACCAAAAGTGCCCTTTCGAATTCCTGGAGAGGAAGATGCATCTTGGGTTGACCTATAGTGCGACTTGTCAGATATATTGGGTCATATGGGATTTCCCCGTTCTCTCCCCCGATCGAGATATCCTCTCTTTCACCCCAAAAAAATCTTTTTTTGAATCATCAAAAATTTGGAGCGTGAAGTGTAATGAAGTACAATTAGATCTATTTTTTTGGGGGGTATCAAAATTAATATTCTAAATTTAGAATAATTTATGGTTGGCTTGGTTGGACCAATAAAATGAAGCATCCAGGCTCTGTTTATAAAAAAAACCAATTGGTAATATATCTACGATTACTACTTCTATACATATATTTTTATACATATATTTTATTTGGCGGAAAACATGAAATAAATTGAAGAAAAAAGGAAGTCGTAGCAAAAAGACATGGTATTGGAGTATTTGTCCTATATGTGCAAATCAAAATCGGGCAGATCTTTACTCGGAGTAGAACAGAAACCTAAAAGAATTGAAGAAACCCATTCAGAAACAAGAAAATTACATCACGATTGGGATTCGATCTGGATGAAAACAATATATCAATGAGAAGTTAGTTCAATAAGTTTAGTACATTCTTTTTTTTCTTATAATACTTATAATATAAGTAAACGGGTCAAAAAATGTAAGAAAAAGGCCAGAAGTTCGAAAAAGCCTACTATAAAAAAATATAAAAAAAGAAAAAAAAGGATTGAAATCTACACATTGATTCTTTTTCACGATTTTTGGTGAACCGTATGCATCAAAAGGTGCATGTACGGCTCCTAAGGGATCAAATTTTATCCTAATCAACCGACTTTATCGAGAAAGACTACTTTTTTTAGGCCAAGAAGTTGATAGTGAGATATCGAATCAACTTGTCGGCCTTATGATCTATCTCAGTATAGAGGATGCTACCAAGGATCTGTATTTGTTTATAAACTCGCCGGGTGGATGGGTAATACCCGGACTAGCTATTTATGATACTATGCAATTTGTGACACCAGATGTACAGACAGTAGCCATGGGAGTAGCCGCTTCAATGGGATCTTTGATTCTGGCAGGAGGAGAAATTACGAAACGTGTAGCATTCCCTCACGCTTGGCGCCAATGAGTCTTTTATTTTATTTGAGAAAAAAAAAAGAAGACTATGCCTTCACCATATAAATATTAAGTAAAAATAGCATGGCACTTCGAATTCGATATGATAAATTTTTTTTTTTCAAAACCATTCGATTATGTATCGAAAGAGTAGTTTGGGAAAAGGGCTATTTACGATTTTATCTGATCTATCGGAAGCCTATATTCAGCGTCACAAACTTTTTTGTTTTCATTTCACACCGAACGAAAAGCTTTTAACAATATTTAGGTTATGAAAGAATATGAAAAAAAAAAACTTTCTTTTTTATTATATATTTATATATTTGAAAAAACAAAAGAAACTTTGGGATTGCTAAATAACAGATGAAATAATAAAGTAGCGGAACCATCATAGTATTTTTTAGCTACTCCAACAAAAAAAGGAAGGGTGGTTATTGGATTATTTACCGATCTGGATCTGATAGAACCTCTCTATTTTCTATTTCTTGGATGGAAGGTAAAAAGAAATTCCATTGTAGAGCCGTATGCAATACACAAAAGATGCCTGTACGGTTCTTCAATTCTATCTTTGTTTTTTATTATTCTTTATCTCTCTAGCCTTATCATGCGAGATAGAATAATTTTTGATTATGGTATAATCATCAGGGTAATGATTCATCAACCCGCTAGTTCTTTTTATGAGGCACAAGCGGCAGAATTTTTCCGGGAATCGACAGAACTACTGATAATGCGCGACAATATCACAAGGATTTATGCACAAAGAACAGGCAAACCTTTCTGGGTTATATCCCAAGACATGGACAGGGATGTTTTTATGTCAGCAACAGAAGCCAAAACTTATGGAATTATTGATCTTATAGGGGAATGAATAAAAAATGAATTAGCAAGGATTCTGTGCAAATACATGACATGATTTGAGATTTTATCTCCTTACCGTTTTCGTTTATATTTTCTATTCTACATTAATAGATTAATGTAATTAATCTATATAATGTAGAATAGAAGGAATTCATATCATAATCATCGGGTTAAGATTGATCTAAACCAACTCATTATGTATCCAACTCAACATGCCAACTATTAAACAACTTATTAGAAACACAAGACAGCCAATCAGAAATGTCACGAAATCCCCCGCTCTTCGGGGATGCCCTCAGCGCCGAGGAAGATGTACTAGGGTGTATGTGCGACTCGTTCAGATCATGTACTAAGACAAAAGAAGGGAAACAAATTATTCCAATATTAGTAGGACCAATCAAATAAGATAGAATGGAAGAACTTCATTCACTATCTTAATCTTAAAAAAAACCTATTAAAAATATCTTTCCTTTTATTGTGTATCAAATTATTAAATTTATGGTTTCCATTGGTGCAAATCCAATCACCTCCATTTGAAATTGAAGATGAGAAAGACTTCTCCATTGGTAGCAAATTATTATCCATTAAGCAGGGGAAATCCTATTTAAAATGAAAAGGCGGAAAAATTATGCCCTTACTCTTACCAGAACGAACGGACTAACAGGGTCAGCTACCCAGCTAATCTTCATACTTAAATACCGTTACTGTATAGGTAGATTTCGTTGTGAAAGACCTATTACTAGATATTTCATGGGTAGAGCCAAAGAATATGAACTGTACAAGTTAAGAATAGCATTGATTAAATGAAGGAAGGGGCTCCGGTGTATAGAGAAGACCTCGCCGTTTAAGAAGTAACCATAGAAACGATGGAACCCACTATTTTTTTATCCATTTATATTATTTTATGTACTATGTTTTTTTGATACCTAGTATCGATACAATTTCTTATTTCGAAGTGAAATGCTTAGAAATAAAAAGAAAAAAATCGTGGTTGGGAAGGTTATAGTAGCAAAAGCCATTGGAATTTTTATTTTATACATTGGAAGAATCCGTTTTGTTATTAATAGACTAGAAAAGAGAAAAGAATAACTAAAAGAAAAGAAATCAAATAGTTATTCATCAAAGTTTCATTTATTCAATGACCAGAATTAAACGAGGATATATAGCTCGGAGACGTAGGACAAAAATTCGCTTATTTACATCAAGCTTTCGAGGGGCTCATTCAAGACTTACTCGAACTATTACTCAAGAGAAAAAAAAAGCTTTGATTTCGGCCCATCGGGATAGAGATAGGAAAAAAAGAGATTTTCGTCGTTTGTGGATCAGTCGAATAAATGCAGTAATTCGTGAGAATCCAATTAAAGTATACTATAGTTATAGTACTTTTTTGTATAATCTGTACAAGAGTCGGTTGCTTATTAATCGTAAAATACTTGCACAAATAGCTATATTAAATAGGAATTGTCTTTATATGATTTCCAATGAGATGATAAAATGAAAAAAATTCCCCGGAGACTGAACTCCGGGAAGATAGAGTAGAGATTTGTATGAAAAAATAGAATAATCATATGATAAAGTCGTCAAAATGAGCAACCATGTTCAATAAAAAAAGATTTATTCTTCTTCACCGATTCTCTTGTTTCTTACAACACGACAATCCAATTTGGATTATCGTAATTTGATTTTCGAACAAAACATTAATCCTCATTTCATTTGAGTTTAGATTAGAATTTGAATTCAATTGAAGAGTAAACCTATTTTTTTTTTGTTTTAAGACCTGTAGTTCTAGTGGTCGACTCGCTTTTTTCAAATTGTTTTTCATTATTAAGAAAAGGTAATGAAGATAAAATACGAGCTTGTTTTATAGCAATTGTAATTAATCGTTGTTGTTTTAAGGTCAATCTATTCACCCGTCTAGATAATATTTTTCCCTGTTCACTAATAAATCGACTAATTAAACTCATGTTTTTATAATCAATTCGATCCCCCGATTGGATCGGGGGCAAACGTCTACGAAAAGATCGTTTGGATTTCAGAAAGAGTCGCGTAGATTTATTCATGGTTTGTTTATTCCTTAGACTGAAAATACTATATTCTTACAAAAGAAAATAGGATTTCTTTTGTTTTTTTTTTTGTTTCTTTTTATATTCTATTTAATTATATTCTATTTAAATAGAAATTAAAAAAATTTCTATTAAATATATGTTATATATAATGAATATTTTTCATGTTCCCTAGAGGGGGGGACATCCGTGCGATCCATTTTATCTATTTCTTTATCTCTCCGTGAATCGTATGTTTGCAACAACAGGGACAGAATTTTCTCAATTCCAATCGACTAGGTGTATTGTGTCGATTCTTTTGAGTAATATATCTGGAAATACCCGTTGATTTCTTATTAGTACTGTTTCGAACACAACTGGTACATTCCAAAATAACCGTTACTCGGATATCTTTGCTCTTCGCCATGAACCTCCCCTGGGTTTTTGATTCACTTAACTCTTCTATTTTCCGATTCGAAGCGAAGAAAAGAAAAAAAATAGAAGTTGCTAACCCGAAATCAAATTATGAAAGATTTCGTTGCCATCAATATCAATATAGTTATAGTAAAAATTAAGTAATACAACGATTTCTAACTCTATTTAGAATGACAGTACAGTATTTCAGTTTTCATTTAAGTTTCTTGTAGAATATTGTTGCCCCATCTCCTAGCCATTACATTTCCAGACTTACTCTATTATTAATAGAAATTAAATGGATTTTAAATTCAATTCAATTGAAGCTAAGGACCGGATTCCGGGTTTCACTGAAGTTGAATCCATTTTTATTCTTTCTCTTTTCTATTCTAACTCTAAAAAAAAAGAAGGGGGGGGGGTTAATTACAGATATTTAATTGTATCTCTAATCTTCTTTACCCCCTCCCGTGTCAATAACTAGAATTAAAAAAAGGGGAATATCAAGGCATCCGGGAATAAACGGTTGATCTCTATCAATAGACCTGCTAAAGCCCCGAACCATAGAGTACTTACCACTGGTGCCACGGAGAGATATGTTTTTAGATCTCGCATTTAAAATCCTCCTTCTTTAGTCTTATTCTTTATTGTAATTTGTAATACAGAATGGTAATACATATATATGGTTATTTAGTTAATAACCACTTGTATTTGTACCCAGAATCCCTAATTCAAATTGAAATAGATAATAATTCATTAGATATTTTTTTTTAACAAAAAAAAAAAAAAGAGGTCTCCCCCCGAGCAGTCCCTAAAAATATTCATTTTTTTAGGTGGGTTTCCTATTTATTTTTGTATATAAGTCTTTTATAAATATAAATTTTTGAATTAATATTATATGTTATACGATATGAAACTAAAAAGAAAAAAAAATCGCAGGTTATATATATCAACGGAGAAAATAAAAATCAAGATGTGGAAAATAAGACAAAGATTCTTTACAATGACAATGACACTGTAAACCAATTGAAAGGGATGTAGCGCAGCTTGGTAGCGCGTTTGTTTTGGGTACAAAATGTCACGGGTTCAAATCCTGTCATCCCTATCCCTAACTATTACGTTATCTTATGAGCAGTACCAAGGGATCAATTGAGAATCGATTAAAATTGTACATACATATTTAATACCAAACATATTTAATACCAATATATATATATGTATTATGAAAGATAGAATATATATATTATGATAGTATACGCATGCAAGATTTATTTATTTATTTATTTTTGGGGGTCACATAAAATGATTTATGAAAATAAAGCGCTCTTAGTTCAGTTCGGTAGAACGCGGGTCTCCAAAACCCGATGTCGTAGGTTCAAATCCTACAGAGCGTGATTCCATTCTTGTTGTTAGATCGAGAATGACACTGAAATTATTGAACAACAGTCTGAATTTGACCTCCTGTGGATTAGGATTAAAACAAATAGGAGGTCAATAAACAAAAGAGATGTTAATTAATCAAAGGTCCAACTGATCACCACGTCGGTATTGTAAATAGGCAGTTACGAATAATCCAGCCAAAGTAATAGGAATTAGACCTAACACGATTCCAAATAGAAAAACTTCAATCATTTTAATTTATTTGAAAGGGGAAAGGGAGAGGTAATATCTATCTATAAATATTAATTTATATTGCCCATAAATCTCAATGACCAAGAATTGTAAATTGACACGGTAAGGAACTATATATGGAATACCGGGGGAAGATTGATTTTTATTAATTGTGCATTCAATTCATTTCATAATTTCAAATCAAATAAGTCGTATCTTGTTCAGACCGATAAATAGAGCTGAGGTTATAGTTAAAGCTGCTAGTAGAAAGCCGAAATAACTAGTTATAGTAGGCATGAAGAAGCTAAATGAAATACGTTCTTTTTATACATATGTGTTTATAAAGCACTTTCCTAAGTTTCAATTTTTGAAAGAAAGATAAAGATAAGAAGATAAACAAAAATACCACTTGAAAGATACAATTGAAAGTTTTTGATTCATCAATCCATTTTTATAGACGAACAAAAATATATTGACAATATATTCACATCGGGAATAAATCAATTCATCATCTGTGACATCTACCAATCCTGTGATTCCAAATCAACAGATTCATTGAGCAATTCTTGAGTTGAGTAAACTAATCGAATGAAATAAAATATTTTTATTCTATTAAAATCAAATAAAAAAAAAAAATTAATAAGAACTTTGTTGTGTAATTCATTCAATTCAAAAAATG